GGTAAAAATAGGATTTCCAAAAATTGACAAAGTAATATTTCCATTTATTCATCAGAAGAAACGTCCCTTTTAAAGCAAGAATTGATTTTCCTTGATACCTAACATAATGCATGAAAGGATCTTTGAACAACCACAAATTTGCTTGAAAAGCCCTGGGAAAGTCCTCTCTTTTTCCATAGAAATAAATTCGTTCAATAAGGGCTCCAGAAGATGTTGATCGTAAGTGAGAAGATTGGTTACGGAGAAAGAGGAAACCGGATTCATATTCACATACATGAAAAGTATATAGGAAGAAGAATAATCTCTGATTTATTTTTGATTTTGAAAAAGAAGAACTGGCTTTCTTTGAATTTGAAGTAATAAGACTATCCCAATTATGACACTGATGGAGAAAGAATCTTAATAAATGCAAAGAGGAAGCATCTTTTATCCAATAGCGAAGAGCCTGAACTAATATTTCCAGATGGGCTGGGTAAGGTATTAGTATATCTAATACATAATTTAAATGTGAAAAGTTGTCCTCTAAAAAAGAAAATATTGAATGAATTGATCGTAAATTTTCGGATTGAACTACCCCTTTCCTTTCTAGGGAAGATATTAATCGCAGAGACAATGGAATTTCCATAATGATTGAAGAAACCTCTGACATTATTTGCGAATAAAAATGATTGGTCTGCCCCGAAAAAGGAGTCTGTTTAGAGTCATTAACAGAAAGAATCAAATGATTCTGTTCATACATTCGAATGATTAAACGTTTCACAATAAGTAAGCTGGATTTATTGTCATAACCTGCATTTTCCAACAAAATGGATCTATTTAAACCATGATCATGAGCAAGTACATAAATATACTCCTGAAAGATAAGTGGATATAAGAAGTAGTGTTGTTGAGATCTATCTAGCCCTAAATAGCTTTGGAATTTATCCATTTGAAATTCTATTTAAATGAAAGGTAGAGGATTTTGGGGGTTATAAATGATACATAGTGCGATACAGTCAAAACAAGGTATTATAGTACAAACCAAATAGATACCTCGGATCCAGATAAACTTATCAGCAGATTCTCTATCATCTCTTTTTCCATTTAATTTTAAGTTTTTATGTTCGTTTTCCTTATAGGATGACAAGATGATTAGAAATCCTTTACTTTTTTCAACCCAATCGCTCTTTTGATTTTGGAAATTGATTTATCAATATACTGTTTCTTATACACATACATCTCCATTATTCCATTATAGAATGGAGAGTGGTAATATTTAGGATTCATTAAAAAATCAAGAATATTTTTTCCTGGGAGAAAGCCTTCCCGTATTGGGCACTAATATTTTTTTAACGTCTAATCAGATCGGGTAATCATTCAAATTCAGAATGAAAGCTCGTTGCTTTTTCTTTCCCTATAATAAAAATGAAATTAATTGAAGCCGTGGGGCCCTATCCATTTATTAATTCGACCCAACTTGAAATTGACTTCGGTTTGCTCCCTTTCAATAATTTAAAGAAGGCTTTGTACCGAGCCAGAAAGAATAAAATATTCTCAGAACTCTTAATTGATACGACATGCTATTTTTTCCATTCATTCCCTTTCAGGATCAGTCGCGGTCTTCCAAACTTTACCGATAGTATGGACGAATCCCTCGCTTCATCTAAATGTGTAAAAGATCCTAGCCGCACTTAAAAGCCGAGTACTCTACCATTGAGTTAGCAACCCAAATATAAAAGGGTATGTAGATACAATCAGAATAAAACAAAATTATTAAATTAAAGCATTACTCTACGAAATAAAAAATCTAAAAAAAATTTCTACTCTATTAAATTTTTCTACTCTATTTGGAACATAAAAATGACTAAATCAGAATCAGATGAAAAAAGAAAAAATTGCCCGACCAAAAAAATAAATAAATGTAAAAATGGTAGAACATCCCCTATTTCTATGTTATCCACTTTTTCAATCAAAAATCCGGGTATCAAAGCTAATCCAACGAACCCATCATTTGAATCAACAAGTAAAAATAAAAAAGAAAACCTATGGGACGGAAATAAATAGATCTGCTTATCACGATGAATTATATTTGTTCGATACAACGTTGTCAACATAAAGGTTAAGAAAAGAATACGATGAAAAAATACAAAAACTTAAATTGAAAAATAGTAAAAAAAGGACTTGTGTTGGATTGGCACTGCATATACCTATATTTATATACTAAATTTTGAGTTTTTAGATTAGATGGAGAATAAAAAAATTGAATCCATATAGAATAAAGAACTTCTATTCCTTGTTTGTTACTTGGTATTAGCGTTCAAATGAAAACCACCCAATTACAGGTAATGCCATAATTTTCTATTTTTTGAGGATCAATCAAATACAGTTTCCTTAGAAAAAAAATTCTATAGAAAAGGATTCTATAAAAGCAATGAGAAATAGATACGAATAGACCAAGAAAGGAAATAAAAAAACATAGTATAGAAAAGATATCCAAAATGATATAGAAATCACTATCCTACCCTTAGTTTTTATTTCCTTAATTTAATTTTGTTTGATTAGGGCAAAGTTCCTTAAAAACCTCTGCCTTTTTTAAAATATCCTGAACAGTTCCTGTAGGCTGAGCGCCTTTTTCAAGGAAATAGAGAATAGCGGGAACGTTTAAATAAGTTTGATTCTTGATCGGATCATAAAAACCCACTTTCCGAAGATCTCTTCCTTCTCTTCGAGATCGAACATCAATTGCAACGATTCGATAGACGGCTCATCGGGATAGATGTAGATGAAAAAGAACCCCCCCCTAGAACCGTATAGGAAGTTTTCTCCTCGTACGGCTCGAGAAAAAATGATTCGAAGTTTTATCTATGGATAAAATTTGATTAGAATAAATAGGAAAGGAATCCGTAAACTAAATTAATAAATTCTATAATTTCAATTTCACTCATTTTTATTTAGCTTCCTTCCTGAAGAAGAAAAAATCATTTGTACTCATAACTCAATTCAATAATATAATATCTCAAATATCTTAAAGAAAAATCTTTAATTTAATATATATATATATATTTTTTGAGTGGTCTTTAACCCACCCTTTTTGTCTCGTTTAAAATCTATTTTGATTCGTTATTCGGATCCGTGAGACAATTGAAGTGGTGTTTCCTTGTTCTGGGATCCTTTATCTTTGTTTTAAATCATTGGGTTTAGACATTACTTCGGTGCTTCTTAATCCTTTCAAAATGGTAGCAACATACCCCTTTTGCGATTTCTTTCTATCAAAGAATCATACCGACGGTTGATTCGTGCGCGATACACTGCGTATCGAAAAAGTTTTAGCCGTTCCAACAAATTTTTTGAATTGAAAAATTGCTCGAATCGGATCCTTTCAATTTCTATATCGAAGATATACTTACGAAGTTGTTCCAATTTATGAATTGGCATTAACCCTAGATCGTTGCCCCTGAGAAATTAATCAATACTTTCTACTCGAGCTCCATCATGAACTATGTTACATTACAACCCAATAAAAAAAGAGAAGGGCTCTAGTAGAATAGAACAAATGACGTCGAGCCAAGAGCACCTTCATTCCTATATAAAATGGTGGATGTAAGAAAAAGAATCCACACCGGATCGTGTCCTTCAAGTCGCACGTTGCTTTCTACCGCATCGTTTTAAACGAAGTTTTACCATAACATTCCTCTAATTTGGAACCAGTACGGAATTGATTCAATTATGGAATCATGAATAGTCATTGGTTCAGTCGGTACAGAGACAAAGTAATTTATATTTTTTCTTATCTACATAGATTATTTTTCTGAAGAAATATTAGCAAGACCCCAGCTTTTTTGTATGAATGGAACGTTTTTTTATAAATATCTATTTCAAAAAAATATCTAACAGAAATATCTAGAAATCTAAACTAAATAGATATAGAAATAACATAACTAACGGAAATCACACGAAAAAAGAAATTCTATTTTACTCTGCCTCTTCAAGTGACTCAATAAGATAGACCGGCCCATTTCCAACTTCCCAAAGAGTCAACCCATAAGGAATCATTACAAATCTTGATACTTGAAAAAGTTTCCCACTTATCCATCATTATTTGAGTCAAGTTTTACAGTAAAGACTCCCTTTTATTATCATTATCATAAGAAATAAGAAAGAAAAATCTCTGTTTCTTTTCGAATGGAATTGTCAATGATGTAAAGCAAATAAGCTAATAAGCTAAATCAAACAATAAAAAAAAATATCGAAAATATATATCATATCATTGTTAAATAAAATATTTTAGGGATGCCAATTCTTTTTCACAAAAAGGGAAACACTATTGTCACTGAAACAGGATAAGAATACATACCTATAGGTTAAGCGCTTCCTCTTTTATATGTATTTTCATTTCATATTTTTTTTTTAACCTGATGAGGTTAAGTAATCTTTCTACAACTATGATCTACGGCCCATCTTAGCTTTATCTGGGTCACAAAGGGGTTCAGTTACTTTTGCATATCATTTGAACTCGATTTAGTTCAGTTTGTGAAAAACTCAGATATGCTTCCGCAAAGAATCATTCAAAATCAAAAAAGAAGGAAGAATAATATAATATTCTATGCAATATTAGACCTCGAAACAGAACCTCCTTGAACAAAAAACAAATATTAGGATACAATGGATACGCTCTGGGACGGAAGGATTCGAACCTCCGAATAGCGGGACCAAAACCCGTTGCCTTACCGCTTGGCTACGCCCCATTTCTATTTTTATTGGACACTAATACTAATAAAGAATAATATTGGTATTAAGTCTTCGTCAATTCCAGTCCAACTATCTAGAGAAACTCTTTTTTCTTTATCTTTATAGAATCTATTATAGATTCATGCTAGGATTTTGGCATGTGTATATCTAGAATTTAACTGAATTTATTGATCATTACATATAATTCAATTAAGATATTGTATGAAAGTATGATTTCTTCTATTCTCCTTTGAGAATTGGAGGATTTTTGATTGAGCAGAAAAAAAAAGAAGGATTTTTTTGTTTACCTTACTTTCTTCATTTTTCCTTAACTCAATCAAAATGCAATTATTTCGACGAAAAAAAAGTCTGTTATGCTTAATATTTTTAGTTTGATCTGTCTTAATTCTGCCCTTTATCCGACTAGTCTTTTCTTCGCCAAATTGCCCGAAGCCTATGCTTTTTTGAATCCAATCGTAGATGTCATGCCAGTTATACCCCTGTTCTTTTTTCTTTTAGCCTTTGTTTGGCAAGCTGCTGTAAGTTTTCGATAAGAGCTTTAATACTATCCTAGAAAATTCATGATTTATTCGAGAAAAATTATAACAATTGATAAGATCAAATAAGTCTGACAGTATGAACCTTCAATTCAAACTCTCGGATAGTCGCGAGAAATCCGGCTCGCCCTATTTCCTTTCCCCATTTTAATCCTTTTTCGGGGAAATACCTTATGAGCTTAGGGTCCCTTAGAATATCTAATTGTGGGTATGAAAGTGAGGTAATTAAATTTAAGACTCTTATTACAAATTTCAACTTCATTTGATTTGAATTTCTGAACATTCTTTTCTATTTCTATAATTCATTTCTTGGTGTCAAAATAGGATATGTGATATAAAAGTGGAGGATCTATTATCTTTTCTCGTTTTTCTTTTTCAAAAAATGATCTTGGAGGTTGTGTAATGCTTACTCTCAAACTTTTCGTTTACACAGTAGTAATATTCTTTGTTTCTCTCTTCATTTTTGGATTCCTATCCAATGATCCAGGACGTAATCCTGGACGTGAAGAATAAAATAAAAATTTAGTTTTTCTTGTTTGATTTTACAATTTTATTAAGATTTTATTTTAGCTATTCCACATATTTAATTTAATTAGGAAAAAAATAAAAAGGGGTTTGCAAAAATTGAAAGAAAAAAATAGAAAGTCATCAACGGAAACGGAAAGAGAGGGATTCGAACCCTCGGTACGAATAACTCGTACAACGGATTAGCAATCCGCCGCTTTCGTCCACTCAGCCATCTCTCCCAATTGAAAAAGATAATTACTATGTTACATTACACATCAAGTAAGGATTAAATAAAGTATTTCTTTTACATTCTTTATCGTTATTATAGAATTAGCAATTCCATTTAGATGCTCGAAAGATCCAAATAGAATAGAAAGATAAATAAAGAAGACCTTCTTGCTTTTATTTTGTTCGAAGTGCCTTTTGGGCCTGGCCCGGTCAATACCCAGCCGGGCCTTTTTTTGTTCCAATGAATTCCCGTTTTTTTGTTTATAGGCAACATACTCTAAATAGCCAATTTGGTATCTGTGTAAAAATTTCCCTTCTTGGGTTTACATATACTTATTATTTTTGTTATAATAGAATCCAGAAATTGAGAAGGATTTTTGATTCAAAAGAATCAATTTAGTATGTATCCATTTGTATTTTCTTATGTCATTAGGGAACCAAATTTTAGATTCAAATCCAAGAATAAGTCACGAATTCTCAGTCAACGAATAGTTAGTGGTTCCCTTTTGTCATAAATTTCGGCTTTTTTAAGCGAAAATAGACATTTGATTTTTCAATAGAAAGGTTAGTGGAAGTTTTTCGGCATTGTGGGAAGATACGATACAATCAATCAATCAAGGGGTAGATCAAATACATTACAATAAATAAATTAATTAAATACAATAAGAAAGGATAAAAATTTTCTAATTTTTATACATAAATTTAGATTTAGAAAAAGGATTTAAAAAGGGATGCAAGATGCAAGTACAAAAAACTAAAGTTTAGTAATCCAACCGAAAAAGAAAAATTTTTTCCTATTGTGTATTGTTTTGGCGGCATGGCCGAGTGGTAAGGCGGGGGACTGCAAATCCTTTTTCCCCAGTTCAAATCCGGGTGCCGCCTCATCAACAAATGAATCTAAATCTCTTATTCTGTTCTGCTGTCTTATTCTGTTCTGGGGATTTTGTAAAAGCTTGGAAATCCTTGAATCTAAAATTCAAAGAAAGATTATATTGGATGGATTTTTTTTATAGTTTATAGAAAACAAAAAGTGCAAAAAAATTATTTTTTTTTAGACCCGTCGTCAAGAGTATAATATACTATCTCCCAACTCCTTCAGAGAGACAATCGGGAAAGGGTACGAATTAGATCAAATAGGAAATAAAATAATATGTAATAGATAGCAATTTTTTTTTTACTTTGAAGGGCAAGAAAAAGGAATGGGTCTCTTTTTTTATTACTAGATAGAATAGATGTTCCATTCCATTAGTAACATTCCCTTATAGTGTCATTGTATATTTTACTTGTATTTAGTCTTTCCCCATTAGAAATCATATAGGAATTTTTGAAATGGATTTATTTGACTGGTTCATCAATAGTGTTCGGCCAGAATCCCTTTTTGACTCTGGACCATTCATTCTACTATTATTAGTGAGCAATAATGGAATAATTCTATCATAGAGATAAGGGATATAATTCACATGGATATAGTAAGTCTCGCTTGGGCTGCTTTAATGGTAGTCTTTACATTTTCCCTTTCACTCGTAGTATGGGGAAGAAGTGGACTTTAGAAGCACTCCTAATTTAGTTAACGGTATCAATTTTTTATAGATCGTTCTGCAACGCATTTTTTATTTAAATTGAATTTTTATTTAAATTGAAATAATTTCAATTTAAATAAAAAGATCCTCGTTTCAAAATTCCCTTGGATTCTAGTGGAGAAATGTATTCTATAACAGTAAAATGATTTTTTCAGATTCATCGGAATAAATAGATGTATCAAAGAAATAGAATCGGGTCCTACGTCAATTCCATATATGAATTAATAACTACATAGATTGAAGATAGAAGCTAATATAGTATACCAACTTTATTAGAAAGTCAAGTACAATTTTATTTTATACGTTACTATAACACTAATAGAATAGAGAGTATGATAAGAAAAAAATTTCTTTCTTACCATACTCTCAGATCTCATAGAATACCGCCGATTATAGCCCGTTGATTTCATTTAATAGAATACTTTTCTTTTGATTTCTTCAAATATGGATAAGAATTCAGAAGTAAAGTTTCATTCAAAGTAATTAATCGTTTTGACTGACTGTTTTTACGTAAATTATAAGTAGAAAGGCAGTAGGAACTAAAATGAACAGTGCAGTAGCAATAAATGCAAGAATATTTACTTCCATAATCTCATCGTTTTTTTATTTCACAATAACTCGGGATTTAATCCCATAGAGATGATAAATCTTTCACCTATCAATTCAATGAATGCATTACCTATCGACGATCTTGAATCGGATCAATATCATATCATGAATAACAATATCTGAGCTATTAAATTAATTCGTCGTCGAGAATTGAATAGTATAACATACGAAGATCCTTTATCCATACCGAATCCAATCTTGGATTCCCGGACCGAGCAAAAATTCCTTTTTTATACTTCTTTTCTGTTCTTTTTTTGTATGTAGTTAAACGAAGTATCATCTAACCACCCATCCGTTTCCATTAAAAACCCAAAAAGAGAGGAATTAGGTTCTAAATTTTAATGATCCAATTTTCTTTGGAAGACAAAGAAGTATGAGAAAGATGAGGCGCGGGATAAAAGATAGAATATTCTATCAACTTCTTTAGTTATTTTAATTTTAGTTTAGGGTTTATTCTTTCTTTGACAGAATCCTGAAAAAAAAAGAGAGGAAACCTCTTCGGGATTCAATTATGCTCTCTGTCCCCTCTTTCAGAGAAAATGGAGAGGCAAATTGATGTACTTATTGGATCCGTCGGGACTGACGGGGCTCGAACCCGCAACGTCCGCCTTGACAGGGCGGTGCTCTAGCCTATTGAACTACAATCCCAGGGAAATAAGAAGAGATCTAGCAGAAATTTTGAATTCTTTTTTATTATCTTGTATCAGATAGGGTATTTCTTAAGAACAAGAGAGTTCTACCGTCTGATAGTAGATTGGCAAATTGTTGGGCCGAGCTGGATTTGAACCAGCGTAGACATATTGTCAACGAATTTACAGTCCGCCCCCATTAACCACTCGGGCATCGACCCAACGCCTAAATTTTTTAGACGTTCCATAATAAACTTCCTTTCGTCTACCAGGCAGACTTGACAAATACGGCTACGGATCATTTGATAGAAAATACCACTCCTATAGTCTTGAGTCTTGGTACACCCCCAGAGGGACTTGAACCCTCGTTTTCTCCGTGAAAGAGAGAGGTCGTAACCACTGGACCATAGGGGCCTACGGCCGCCTTCATAAATCAACTAGAAATAAAAGGTCCCGAGTGCCGGCCAAATCAAAAAGCACTAGAATATGGGTAATAAGACAAATACCATAGGTAATAAGAAAAATACCTTGAGGTAATATAAAATAAAAATAGAATAGGAAAAACATAATAGGTAATAAGGCCTAGTAGGGCTACCTTATTAACTTTAACTTAATATAACTCAGCCCGAGATCCGTCTTTAGTAGATCCATAGTATATAAATCAAACGGAAAAACTCCTTAAGTATTCTGGGGGTTAGTTAATGGTAATCAAATCAAACTTTACCATTAAACTATATAACCTTGAAACTTTATTTCATTGGTCTTTCTCATCTTTATCTCTCTCATTCACAAAGGGTTATGCGTTGGATCCATGATCCTTCACTCTGCAGTAGATTCAAGATGGTTTACCAAAATAGGATTTGGTCGGTCAAATTATATTGACCCCTAAGTCATACTGTCAATTGACAACACGACAGGACAGGGGGGTAATAAAAGAACGGAGAAGACATAGATATAGATATAAAATAAATAAATTAGATAGATATATCTGCGTTAATAATAATAAATATTCATATCATATAGTTTTCTGGTATTCAATATTCAAGTAGATTAGAATATCAATACCGTTATATTATACTATAAAAATAAATAATAAATAGAAAATAAAATAAATTTTATTCTAAAAAAATCCCAAAGCATAGTAAACCTAAGTGGGAGAATTCTGTTTCTAAGACTATTTTCT